AAAAGGGACGATCCCGACTATGATCGTTACATGCATGATACTCAATCTAGTTGGAATAATCACATTAATAATTGCGTTGATTCTTATCTTCATTCTCAAATCTGTATCGATAGTCACGTTTTAAGTAGTAGTGAAAATTACAGTGACAGTTACATTTATAATTACATTTGTGGCCAAAGTGGAAATAGTAGTGAAAGCGATAGTTCCAATATAAAAACTAGCCCGAATGGTAGTCATTTAACTAGAAGTAGAAGAGAAAGTTCTAATGATCTCGAAGTAACTCAAAAATACAGGCATTTGTGGATTCAATGCGAAAATTGTTATGGATTAAATTATAAGAAAATTTTGAAGTCAAAAATGAATATTTGTGAACAATGCGGATATCATTTGAAAATGAGTAGTTCAGATAGAATCGAACTTTCGATTGATCCAGGTACTTGGGATCCGATGGATGACGACATGGTCTCTCTGGATCCCATTGAATTTCATTCCGAAGAGGAACCTTATAAAAATCGTATTGATTCTTATCAAAGAAAGACGGGATTAACAGAGGCTGTTCAAACAGGTACAGGTCAACTAAATGGGATTCCCATCGCAATTGGGGTTATGGATTTTCAGTTTATGGGGGGTAGTATGGGATCCGTAGTAGGTGAGAAAATCACCCGTTTGATCGAGTATGCTACCAATAAATTTTTACCTCTTATTCTGGTGTGTGCTTCCGGAGGAGCACGGATGCAAGAAGGAAGTTTGAGCTTGATGCAAATGGCTAAAATATCTTCCGCTTTATATGATTATCAATCAAATCAAAAGTTATTCTATGTATCAATTCTTACATCTCCTACTACTGGTGGAGTGACAGCTAGTTTTGGTATGTTGGGGGATATCATTATTGCCGAACCGAATGCCTATATTGCCTTTGCGGGTAAAAGAGTAATTGAACAAACATTGAATAAGGCAGTACCTGAAGGTTCACAAGCGTCTGAATATTTATTCCATAAGGGCTTATTTGATCCAATCGTACCACGTAATCCTTTAAAAGGTGTTCTGAGTGAGTTATTTCAGCTCCACGCTTTTTTTCCTTTGAATAAAATTCAATCAAGTAGAGTCTTAAGTTAATTTTTTTTTTGTGGTGAACAATTAGTTAGTTAATTTATCAGAATCAAAATAAATAAAGAATGGACTTTTCTTTGGTGACATAAGATTTAATTGTATTTGTATAAAGAATCATGCGGATAATTATTTTTTTTTTTACCGATATTCCTGATTACTAATCAGTAACCCTCTATCAACAAAACAACATAAAAAGCGAATTCTTCCTTAGAATTAGGAGGCAGGGCAAATAAAACAAATTTCGTGGTCCCCTTTTGATATGTATTTTGCATATGTATATATAGAACTCAAATATAGAAAAAATATTGAATCTTGCATCTTTCTATATCTCCCAAGAAGTCCCATTTTTTCTAAGAATCCTTGCTATTGGATATTGGATCGGATTCTAACGAATCTTTCGGGAATTTGGTAAAAAACTCTTTTTGTATTAAATATTAAAAAAGAAATTAGAATATAAGAACAATAGAAAAATAAAAGAAGTAAGAATAGAATAATAAAGAAAGTGGATTATCATACATAACATATATTTCATGTAGAAAGATGAATAAGTCCGTTTATTTAGTTCTACATTCCTTGCACTTATTCTATAGACTCACTTAGATATACTTAGTATATATACTTAGTATACTTCTATACGAATTCTAATATGAATTAGAATTATTATAAGATATCTTTATAATAATAAGAGGTACAAATATTAAATCGAGGTACCCATTCTATGACAATTCTCAACAACTTACCCTCTATTTTTGTGCCGTTAGTGGGCCTAGTATTTCCGGCAATTGCAATGGCTTCTTTATCTCTTCATGTTCAAAAAAATAAGATTTTGTAAATCCGATGTGGTCAAATCTCCTCTAGTTTTTTTTTTCAAGACTTAGCAAACACGGCACGGATATCCATTTAGTAGAGTATTGTATAACAATAACAAATAACAGGCGGCTTTCTGCGAACATAAACGAAAGAGCTCTTATGCATGCATAAACATGATATATGGGTAAATGAATTCTATCTATTTTCAAAAATAGGCCAGGATCCGAGCTCATGTCTGAAATTTAAGTCAATGTATCTATATGTATGTAGCTATCTAATCTATATCTATCTATAGGGAATCCTATGAAGGGGATGTTCTTATTTTATTATATCTAACTAATTTGATGAATTACTGCTAAAAGTTCACATCAGAATAGTACTAGTTGATGAAAGTTACTTCGGAAACAAAAAAAAAAAGTAAAGTCAAATTGATTTTGGTTATTCCCTCAATTCCAAGAAAATGCAACTGGATCTAGTATGTATGAGTTGGCGATCAGAATATATATGGATAGAATTTATAGCAGGATCTCGCAAAACAAGTAATTTCTGCTGGGCCTTTATCCTTTTTTTAGGTTCATTAGGATTCTTATTGGTTGGAATTTCTAGTTATCTTGATAGGAATTTGATATCTTTATTTCCGTCTCAGCAAATCAGTTTTTTCCCACAAGGGATCGTGATGTCTTTCTATGGGATCGCGGGTCTCTTTGTTAGTTCCTATTTGTGGTGCACAATTACATGGAATGTCGGTAGCGGTTATGATCGATTTGATCGAAAAGAAGGAATAGTGTGTATTTTTCGTTGGGGATTTCCTGGAAAAAATCGCCGCATCTTTCTACGATTCCTTATGAAAGATATTCAGTCCATCAGAATAGAAGTGAAAGAGGGTATTTATGCTCGTCGTGTCCTTTATATGGAAATTAGAGGCCTGGGGGCTATTCCGTTGACTCGTACTGATGAGAATTTGACTCCGCGAGAAATTGAGCAAAAGGCTGCGGAATTGGCCTATTTCTTGCGCGTACCAATTGAAGTTTTTTGAAAAATGAACTGAAGAATAAATGCTTTCTCAGCCGGAGGAACAAACCCAAGAATCCTCTTTTTTCTATAGCATAACTTACTTAATTGAAGTTTCTTCAGAATGTCCAGTCGGGCCAAAGCAAGGCAAACGTGTATGGAACAGCCATAACATAAAACGAAACCGTTTTTGTCTGTAAAAAAATGGTTTTTTTGCGTATGGAAATCCCCACTCAATTCAATTCAGTAACAAAAGAAGTAACAAATCGAAATAATAGATTGATCTCATATATCAAAACTTTTCGGAATCGAAAATTTAGCTTTTTTTTTTTATTTTCAATATTTTGAATTCATACGTTAGAATGGATAGATCATATCTTGGAAATTCTCTCTATTTTCTTTTGGTAATGGACCCTTTTTATCCTTTCTTTTGTCTTTCTTAATGACCAAACAATTGGATCTCTTATAATGAGAACTTTTCTTTCTTTTTTTGCCACTCGGTTTTGATTATCACAATATTCTTCAGAAAATTCTCTCAAATATTCCTTCAAATATTCCTGGATTATGCTCTGGACAGCCTGCGAATTTTTTTTTTTTCGAAATATTTTCTATTTTAATTCTTACTAAAAAGGAAGTTCTTTCATTTCGAAATCCGAATAATATTCATTATTTGAATTTGAATCTTTTGGGCATTCATCGAAAAAGGGGGGGGGGGTTGCTTCGAATATTTGATCAATTGAGATATCTGGAAACAATATTTTTTGATTATTTCTTCATTCGAATTCGAAATGGATTCTTCTTCTATTTTTGGATTTTTTCTACACTAGATTCAAGGACTAACTGCTGAATCACAACTAAAAAACCGAGACTCGATTCATAGGCGCGATACCTTATAATAGAACTCATGCTTGGATAGAAATATTAGATCGAATAGAGTCAACAAAAGAGGTGGTTTCAGTAACAATTCACAGATGAAAAAATGACAAAAAAGAACGCACCCATTCCCATTAGGTATCTCTCATCTATAGTATTTTTAGTATTCTTGCCCTGGTGGATTTCTCTCTCATTTAATAAAAGTCTGGAATCTTGGATTACTAATTGGTGGAATACTAGGCAATCCGAAACTTTCTTGAATGATATTCAAGAAAAGAGTATTCTAGAAAAATTCATAGAATTAGAGGAACTATTCCTCTTGGACGAAATGATAAAGGAATTCCCGGAAAGGCATCTACAAAAGCTTCGTATAGGGCTCCACAAAGAAACAATCCAATTGATCAAGATGCACGACGAGGATCATATCCATACGATTTTGCACTTCTCGACAAATATAATCTGTTTCGTTATTCTAAGCGGTTATTCTATTCTGGGTAATGAGGAACTTGTTATTCTTAACTCTTGGGTTCAAGAATTCCTATATAATTTAAGCGACACAATAAAAGCCTTTTCGATTCTTTTAGTAACTGATTTATGTATCGGATTCCATTCGCCCCACGGTTGGGAACTAATGATTGGCTATGTCTACAACGATTTTGGATTTGCTCATAATGATGAAATTATATCTGGTCTTGTTTCCACTTTTCCAGTCATTTTAGATACAATTTTGAAATATTGGATTTTTCGTTATTTAAATCGTGTATCTCCGTCACTTGTAGTGATTTATCATTCAATGAATGACTGAAAAACGATTCACTGATCCAATTAGAATGTTTCAGACTTTGTACATAAGCAAAACATTCAAAGTCGTACTTACCTTTTACCTTACTCTTTCTACCCATCGAGAGGATTCCTCCTATATTCTAGTAATCTGATATTCCAGTAAAATTATTTCAGTAAATAGCAGAATCGTGGATGGGGAACTATACTAGTGACCCACCCAATTTTATTGTAGAAATTTTCGGCATCAACGATTGGACCATGCAAATTAGAAATACCCTTTCTTCGATAAAGGAAGAGATTACTCGATTCATTTCCGTATCGTTCATGATATATATAATAACTCGGGCATCCATTTCAAATGCGTATCCCATTTTTGCGCAGCAGGGTTTTGAAAATCCACGCGAAGCAACTGG